AATGGAATGCTTGACTATAAGATTATTTTGATGTAATAAAAAATGTAATATCTATATTACTTCCATTATACTTAATAGAATTAAACTATTACCTAAAATATCAAAAATTTTTATGCATCATACACCTAAATATAGAAAAATAAGCTAATTAAAGCTAATGGGTTCATACCTCATCAATGGATTTAATCCTTTTTCTAATTATTAATAAATCAACTAACATATTATTTATAATTATAATTATTATTAGAGTAATAATTTCTATTTCATCAAATTCATGATTTAACATTTGAATAGGTATAGAAATTAATATTATATCATTTATACCTATAATTATTAATAAAAATAATTTAACTTCAAAAGAATCATCATTAATATATTTTTTAATTCAAACTATAGCATCAATATTATTAATTATATCAATTATAATAATAAAAGTTAAATTAATACATAATAATATCTTAATAATAAGAGCCTTAATAATAAAAAGAGGTGTATCCCCATTTCATTTTTGAATACCAAAAATAATAGAGGGGATAAACTGAAAAAATTGTATAATATTAATACCTTGACAAAAAATTATCCCACTATCAATAATATCAAGTATTATTAAAATAAATATAATAAATACATCAGCAATTATTATATCTATTATAGTTGGAGCAATCGGTGGTTTAAATCAAACATCACTACGAAAATTAATAGCATATTCATCAATCACAAATAATGGATGAATAATAATAGCAATAATAGTAAGTGAAATAATATGACTAATATACTTTATTATATATTCAATTATAACCTTTATTATAACAATAACAATAAATAATTATAAAATCTTTCATATAAATCAATTAATATCAATAAATGAAACACCTACCAAAAAATTAATTCTAATAATAAATATATTATCAATCAGAGGTTTACCCCCTATAATAGGGTTTTTACCAAAATGAATAATTATTCAATCAAGATTAAATCAAAATGAAATTATATTAATGATTACAATAGTAATAATTACTTTAATTACAGTATTCTACTACTTACGAATAATATACTCCTCAATAATTTTAACATCAATAGATAGTAAATGAAAAATAAAAACAATAAAAAATAAATTTATTATAATAATTAATATAATCTCATTATTAGGACTATCATTAATATCACTAATAATATTAATATAAGGATTTAAGTTAACTAAACTAATAACCTTCAAAGTTATAAATAAAGTAATTCTTTAAGCCTTAATATTAAATATACCTATGAATTTGCAATTCATTATCATAAAATGAATATAAAACCTAATAAGAAGGTAAAAAACCTATAAATAAATTTACAATTTATTGCCTAATTCAGCCATCTTACTAATGAAACGATGAATATTTTCCACAAATCACAAGGATATCGGAACTTTATATTTTATTCTAGGAATATGATCAGGAATAATTGGACTATCAATAAGAATATTAATTCGAATAGAATTAGGAATACCAGGATCAATTATTGGAAATGATCAAATTTATAACACAATCGTAACAGCTCATGCATTTGTAATAATTTTCTTTATAGTAATACCTATCATAATTGGAGGATTTGGAAATTGATTACTACCAATTATAATTGGAGCTCCAGATATAGCATTTCCTCGAATAAACAATATAAGCTTTTGATTATTGCCACCATCTCTAATCTTATTAATATTAAGAAGAATAATTGATTCAGGAACAGGAACTGGATGAACTTTATATCCACCATTAGCAGGACTAACTGGACATAATGGAATATCAGTTGATTTAACTATTTTTTCACTACACATAGCCGGTATCTCATCAATTCTAGGAGCAGTTAACTTTATCACAACTACAATTAATATAAAATCACCAAGAATAAATATAGAACAAATTCCCTTATTTGTTTGATCTGTAGTAATTACAGCAGTATTATTATTATTATCATTACCTGTTCTCGCTGGGGCAATTACAATACTATTAACGGACCGTAATTTAAATACATCATTCTTTGATCCATCAGGTGGGGGTGACCCAATTCTATATCAACACTTATTTTGATTCTTTGGACACCCAGAGGTATATATCTTAATTTTACCAGGATTTGGTATAATCTCACATATTGTATCACACGAAAGAGGAAAAAAAGAAGTATTTGGAAATCTTGGAATAATTTTCGCCATAGGAGCTATTGGATTATTAGGTTTTGTAGTATGAGCACATCATATATTTACTGTAGGAATAGATGTAGATACTCGAGCATATTTTACCTCAGCAACAATAATTATTGCTGTTCCAACAGGAATTAAAGTATTTAGATGATTAGCAACAATATATGGATCAAAATTAACACTAAGACCATCATGTTTATGATCTATTGGTTTTGTTTTTCTATTTACTGTTGGAGGTTTAACAGGAATTATCTTATCAAATTCATCCATTGATATTACATTACATGATACTTATTATGTAGTAGCCCATTTTCATTATGTACTATCAATAGGAGCTGTATTCGCTATCATAGCAGGTTTTATTCACTGGTATCCACTATTTACAGGAATAAATATAAATCCAACATGATTAAAAATCCAATTTACTACTATATTTGTAGGAGTTAATATAACGTTCTTCCCACAACATTTTTTAGGTTTAGCAGGAATACCACGACGGTACTCTGATTATCCAGATATATTCACTTCTTGAAATATTATATCATCTATGGGAGCAATTATATCAACAGTAAGAATAATAATATTTATTTTAATTATATGAGAGAGAATTTCAACTAATCGAAAAACATTATTTAGATCTCATATAACTAGATCACTAGAATGATATCACAATCTCCCACCTACTGAACACACTTATAATGAATTACCAACACTAATTAAATTCTAATATGGCAGATTAGTGCTATAGATTTAAGATCTATATATAAAGTATAACTTTTATTAGAAATAACAACTTGACCTAATATAATATTACAAGATAGTATATCACCTTTAATAGAACAATTAATTTTCTTTCATGACCACATCATATTAATTTTAATAATAATTGTTACAACTGTATTATATATTATAATAATATTAAAAACAAGAAATAATATTGACCGAAATATACTAGAAGGACAAACAATTGAATTAATCTGAACAATTACACCATCAATAACACTATTCTTTATTGCAACACCATCATTACGTTTACTATACTTAATAGATGAAATTAATAATCCAATAATAACTACGAAAGCTATTGGACACCAATGATATTGATCATATGAATATTCAGATTTTAATGATTCAGAATTCGATTCATATATATTAAATGATAAAAATAACGATTTACGATTACTAGATGTAGATAACCGATTAACATTGCCGTCAAATACTTTTATTCGGATAATCGTAACATCATTAGATGTAATTCACTCATGAACTCTACCTTCTAGAGGTGTAAAAATTGACGGAACACCAGGTCGATTAAACCAAGCAAGAATCATATTTAATCGAAATGGGTTAATTTTCGGACAATGTTCAGAAATTTGTGGTACAAATCATAGATTTATACCTATTACAGTAGAAAGAATCCCAATAAAATCTTTCATTAAATGAATAATAAAATCATCAAATGGCTGAAAGTAAGTAATGGTCTCTTAAACCAGTCTATAGTAATTTAACAAATACTTTTGATGAGGAAATTAGTTAATAAATAATATTAATATGTCATATTAAAGTAATTGAAAATCAATAATTCCTAATTCCTCAAATATCACCAATATCATGAATTATTATTTATATTTTTATTATTATTATAATAATTATATTCAATATAAAAATATATTTCCAAAATAAAATCAATATAAATAAATTAAATAATAAAGAAATAAACAAAAAAGAAATTAACTGAAAATGATAACAAATTTATTCTCAATTTTTGACCCAACCACATCAATTATAAGACTTAAAATCAATTGAATATCATCTATTATTGTATTATCAACCATACCTGTAATATATTGAATAATAAATAATCGTTATTCAATAATATCAATAATATTTATAAAAATAATAGATAAAGAATTTAAATTATTACTAAATATAAAAAATAATAAAGGAACAACAATGATCTTTACATCAATATTATTTATAATTATAATAAATAATATTATAGGACTATTCCCACATATTTTCACTAGAACTAGACACTTAACAATAACTTTAACAATAGCTCTACCGATATGAATAACTTTCATAATATTTGGTTGAATTAAAAATACAAAAAATATATTTATTCACCTAGTACCAACAGGAACTCCTACAATTCTTATACCTTTTATAGTATGTATTGAATCAATTAGTAATTTAATTCGCCCAGGAACATTAGCAGTACGATTAGCTGCTAATATAATCGCTGGCCACTTAATTTTAACATTACTAGGAAACACAACAATAAACATAAATATCGACATTTTACCAATAATAATAATTATTCAAATATTATTATTGACATTAGAAATAGCAGTGGCAATAATTCAAGGATATGTTTTTGCTGTATTAAGAATTTTATATGCTAGTGAAGTAAACTAATGACAATTAATCAAAATCACCCATTTCATATAGTTCAAATAAGACCTTGACCATTAATTGGAGCAATATCAACTATATTAATATTAATAGGTACAATTAATATATTTCAACAGAAACACAACCTAATCATAACAATAGGAATATTTATAATTATTATAACAATAATTCAATGATGACGGGATGTAATCCGAGAGGGAACTTATCAAGGATTACACACAAAAATCGTAATTAAAGGACTACGATGGGGTATAATCTTATTTATTACCTCAGAAATTTTATTCTTCGTTTCATTTTTTTGGGCTTTTTTTCATAGAAGATTATCACCTACAGTTCAAGTAGGTTCAGTTTGACCACCTATAGATATTATCCCTTTTAACCCAATACAAATCCCATTACTAAACACAATAATCTTACTATCTTCAGGAGTTAGAATTACTTGGGCTCATCATAGAATATTAAATAATAATATAAAAGAAATAAAATTTAGAATTATTATAACAATCATATTAGGAATATATTTTACTGCTTTACAAGGATATGAATACTTAGAATCACCCTTCTCAATTAGAGACTCAATTTATGGATCATCTTTCTTTATAGCAACAGGATTCCATGGACTACATGTTATTATTGGTACAACCTTCCTCCTTGTATGTTGTATACGACAGTTTAAATTCCATTTCTCTAATTATCACCATGTAGGATTTGAAGCAGCTGCTTGATATTGACATTTTGTAGATGTTGTTTGATTATTTTTATATATTTCAATCTACTGATGAGGTAATTATTTATTTAATATAAATAGTATATTTAACTTCCAATTAAAAAGACTGATAATCAGAATAAATAATATTAATAACAATAATTATAATAATAATAATACTAATAATTTCAAATTTAATAATAATAATTAATAACCTTTTATCAAAAAAGATAATTAATAACCGAGAAAAAAATTCACCTTTTGAATGTGGATTCGAACCAAATTCATCATCACGAACACCATTCTCATTAAAATTCTTCCTGATTGCAGTTATTTTTTTAATCTTTGATATTGAAATTGCCTTATTATTACCTATATTACCAACAATAATAATAACAAAAATAAATCAATGAATATTAACAACAACTTTATTTATTACAATCCTAATATTAGGATTGTATCATGAATGAAAACAAGGAGCATTAACTTGAACAAAATGGGATTATAGTTAACCATAACATTTAATTTGCAATTAAAAAGTATTTAAATAAATTTTTCTCAAATAAGTAACATAATATGTATTTAGTTTCGACCTAAAAAATAATAGAAAATCTATTCTTATTTAATAATTAATTGAAACCAAAAAGAGGTATATCATTGTTAATGATATTATTGAGTATAATTCCAATTAAGGAAATATGTTGAACAAATAATAGCCGCTAACTAATTATTTTAATGGTTAAATCCCATTTATATTTCTATTTATATAGTTTAAATAAAACATTACATTTTCATTGTAAAAATAAATAATATTTTATAAATATTTACAGAAATAATTCCACCTTAATATCTTCAATATTAAATTCTAATTTAAAATATGTAAAATAAATAAAAATAAATAAAATAAATCAAAATGAAAATAAAATAAAAAAAATATAAAATATAGTATTCTGAATCCTTTGATTAAAAATAGATAAAATTATTAAAACACGATATAAACCCTGACCCCCATAGTATTCAAATCAACCAAAATCAGTAACACTTATAATATTATAACCAATCTTTATTGGAATAAAAGGAACAGAAACAGTAATATAAGGAATAAATCATATATTACCAATAAAATAAGAAAAATTTTTAAATAAATATATTACAATAACATCAAATAGGTTATAAATACCTAAAAATCAACCAAAAAATAAACCCAATAAACAAACTAATAAAACTATTAACTTTAAATTTAGAGGTATTATAATAAAAGAAGGAGTAGGAAAAATAATTCATCTCAATAAACAACCAATAACAATTGAAGTTATTAATATAATAAATATTGAACGTAATATAATATAAGAATTATCATAAATATAATGAAAACTAAAAAAAGAATAATCCCTAATAGCTAAATAATAAATTAAACGAACACTATATATCACAGTTAAACCAGTTGAAAAATAAAAAATAAAATAAGAAAATAAATTTAAATAACCTATAGAATAAATATCTAAAATTAAATCCCTTGAATAAAATCCTGACATAAAAGGAAAACCACACAAACATAATCTAGAAATAATAAAACAAATACAAGTTAATGGTATTTGATTAAAAATATTACCTAAATAACGAATATCCTGACAATCCTTCAAAGAATGAATAATAACACCTGAACACATAAATAATAAAGCCTTAAATATAGCATGAGTAAGAAGGTGAAAAAAAGCAAGATAAATATATCCATAAGAAATAATAAACATTATTAAACCTAACTGACTCAATGTAGACAAAGCAATAATTTTCTTTAAATCAAATTCAAAATTAGCACAAACACCAGATATAAATATAGTAATTAAAGAAATAAATATAAAAACAATAGACAAATTTCTATTTAAATATAATGGATTAAAACGAATTATTAAATAAACCCCTGCGGTTACTAAAGTAGAAGAATGAACTAAAGAAGATACAGGTGTTGGAGCAGCTATAGCTGCAGGTAATCAAGGTGAAAATGGAATTTGTGCGCTCTTAGTTATTGCAGCAACTATAATCAAAATACAAATAAAATTAATATTATAATCAGTTACCAAAAAATCTATATATATAAAAAAATTCCATCTACCATAATTAAATATTCAAGCAATGCATATTAATAATATACTATCACCAACACGATTAGATAAAGCAGTAATTATTCCAGCATTAAATGATTTAACATTCTGATAATAAATTACTAAACAATAGGAAACTAAACCTAATCCATCTCAACCTAATAAAATTCTAATCATATTTGGACTAATAATCAAAAATATCATTGAAAAAACAAATATCAAAACTAAAATAATAAAACGATCTAATAAATAATCACCTGATATATATTCTTCTCTATACCTAATAATTATTGAAGAAATAAATAAAACAAATCTCATAAAAACCAAAGAAACTCAATCAAATAATAAAGTTATAATAAACTGTCTTCTATTAAACATAAATAATTCATATTCAATAAAAATAACTAAATCAAATAAAGAAAAATAAATACCTATAATAAACAAAATTAATCTAAAAATAAATAAATAAATAAATAATAAAAAACATAAAGAATAATTAAACAAAATTACCTAAAGTAAAAATATACATAACCAGAATCACAAACTGATATTTTAAATTAAATTATTTAAGTAACAAAAAAAAATTCTAGGTAAAAAAATTAATAAATTTAAAGGAAATCAATGAAGAACAGATAAATAATATTCACGTAAACAACAATTTCTATAAGAAAATCCACCAGAATAACCTAAACCATGTTGAGTATAAGAATATAAATATAATCTATAAACAGCTCTAAAAAATGATATAAAAATAAAAATAATAGTATTTAAATAATATCAACTAACCAATCTATTAAATAATATAATTTCCCCTATTAAATTTAATGAAGGAGGGGCAGCTATATTATATGTTCTAAGTAAAAATCATCATAAAGATATAGATGGTATAAATCCCAATAAACCCTTTAAAATTAATAAACTTCGTCTACCTAAACGTTCATAAACAACATTTGATAAATAAAATAAACCAGAAGAACAAAGACCATGAGACAATATCAAAACTAATGAACCATAAATTCCTCAATAATTAAATGTAAAAATACCAGATAAAACTAATCTTATATGAATAACAGAAGAATAAGCAATTAAAGATTTTAAATCAACTTGACGAATACAAATTAAACTAACATATAATCCACCTAATATTCTAATACTAATAAATATAAAATTATAATTAAAACCCGAAAATAATAATAATGGAAAAACTCGATATAATCCATATCCACCTAATTTTAATAAAACTCCAGCCAAGATTATTGAACCGGAAACAGGAGCTTCAACATGAGCTTTAGGGAGTCAAATATGAACAAAAAACATTGGTATCCTAACTAAAAAAGAAAAAATTATACAAAAATAAAATAAAAAATAACAATAAGTAAAATCAAAAAATAAATAAAATGATAATCTACCAAAACTTAAATATAACCAAATAATAGAAATTAATATAGGTAATGAAGAAAATAATGTATAAAAAATAAAATATATACCAGCCTGCAACCGCTCCGGCTGATACCCTCAACCAAAAATAATAAATAGTGTAGGAATTAATCTAGATTCAAAAAATAAATAAAAACTAATTAAATTTGAGCTAGAAAAAGATAAAAAAAGAAAAAACATTAATATTAAAACAAAAAAAATAAATAAATTATTATAATATAAATTATTATATAAAGAACTTCTAGCTAAAATTATTAAACAACAAATTCAAAATCTTAACATAATTAAACTATAAGTAATATAATCATTCATTAAAAAATATCTAATATTAAAACTAGAAATAAAATTATTAAAAGAAAATATAAAAATAAATAATAAAACAAAAAGAAATGAAGGTACTAATCATCAACAATTAAAATAAGAAAATGGAATTAAAAAAATTAAACAAAATAAAAATTTTAACATTGAACCAAATTAAAAGAAAAAAAATAATCATTACCATAACCACGAATTATGCTAACTAAAAGAGATAATCCTAATGTAGCCTCACAAACCCAAAACGCTAACATAATTATTAAAAAATATAAATCAAAAAAACTAAAAAATATATAAATAAAAATTAACAAAAATAATGAAAGAACAATATATTCCAAGCTAAGTAAAGTAATCAAAAAGTGATTATAACTAAAAGAAAAAACCAATAAACCACAAAAAAACATAATTAAAGGAATAACATAAAATATTATCAATAGTTTTAATAATTTAAATAAAAATATTGGTCTTGTAATCCAAAAATGAATTATATTTCTTAAAACTTCAAAGGAAGGTATAAACCCATCAAAAGTCCCCAAAACTATTATTTTATTAAACTACCCTTTGTATTCTAACATTGAACATATTACTAAATATAATATTTCTATTAATAAAACACCCCTTATCTATAGGAATAACAATTATTATACAAACAATAGTTATTATAGTAATAACAGGAATAATATTTAAATCATTTTGATTTTCATATATCCTATTCTTAATATATATTGGGGGGATAATAGTATTATTTATTTATATAACAAGTCTAGTACCTAATATAATATTCAAAATATCATACAAAAATATATTTATAATAATATCAGCAATAATATTAATTATTATAATAAAAAAAAATAATATAATAATAAATTATGATATAATAATTGAAATTAATTCAAATATATTAATAAAAATATATTCATCACCATCAAATATGTTAATTATACTAATAGCTATATATTTATTTTTTACAATAATCACAGTTTTTAAAATCACTGAAATAAATAAAGGACCACTCCAAATAATAAACTAATGAATATAAGATTACGAAAAAACCACCCAATAATTAAAATTATAAATAATTCATTAATTGATTTACCAACACCAATTAATATTTCATCCTGATGAAATTTTGGTTCATTATTAGGATTATGCTTAATAACACAAATTATAACTGGAATCTTCTTATCAATACACTATTCACCAAATATTGAAATAGCTTTCGATAGAGTAAGTCATATCTGTCGAAACGTAAATAATGGTTGAATAATACGAACAATTCATGCTAATGGAGCATCAATATTTTTTATTTGCCTATACATACATATTGGACGAGGTTTATATTATGGATCATATAAATTTATAGAAACATGAAATACTGGGTTAATAATTATGTTATTAGTAATAATAACATCTTTTATAGGATATGTATTACCATGAGGACAAATATCATTTTGAGGAGCAACAGTTATTACTAACTTAATATCAGCAATTCCTTATTTAGGGTCAGATTTAGTACAATGAATCTGAGGAGGATTTGCAATCGAAAACGCAACATTAAACCGTTTCTTTACTATACATTTTATAATACCATTTATTATTAGAGCAGCAGTAATAATCCACCTATTATTCTTACATCAAACAGGGTCAAACAATCCACTTGGATTAAATAGAAATATTGATAAAATTACATTCCACCCATTCTTTTCATGAAAGGACATTTTTGGGATACTAATTATTATAATAATATTATCAATATTAGTAATAATAGAACCTAATATATTAGGGGATCCAGATAATTTCACACCAGCAAATCCACTTGTAACACCAATTCATATTCAACCAGAATGATATTTTCTTTTCGCTTATGCAATCTTACGATCAATTCCAAATAAATTAGGGGGTGTAATCGCATTAATAATATCAATCTTAATCTTAATGATTATACCATTATATAAAAGAAAATTTCAAGGTAATACATTCTACCCAATCAACCAAATATATTATTGAATAATAATTAATACATTTATAATATTAACATTAATAGGAGCAAAACCTGTAGAAGAACCTTATATTATAATAAGACAAGTACTTACAATTATATACTTTATATATTTTTTAACAGATAATTGAATCAAAATAATGTGGGATAAAATAATATAGTTAATAAGTTTATAAAAACATATATTTTGAAAATATAAAAAAGAAGATAAAACTTCTATTAACTTGAAACTAAAATTAATTCAATAAATAATAATAGAAATAATAAAAATCTTAAAACAAACAAAAAAAACTAAACAATTCAAAGAAAAAGGAAGATAACATTTTCAAGTTAAATATATTAATTTATCATAACGAAAACGGGGTAATGTACCACGAACTCAAATAAAAATGAAAGAAACAAAAATCATCTTAATAAAAAAAAATAAAGTAAATAAATCACAACCAAAAAATAAAATAGTACACAACATTCTCATAAATAAAATTATAGAATACTCTCTTAAAAAAATTAAAATAAAACCCCCTCTTCTATACTCCACATTAAAACCTGAAACCAATTCAGATTCGCCCTCAGCAAAATCAAAGGGTGTACGATTAGTATCAGCTAATAATGAAGAAAATAAACATAAACAAATAGGAAAAAATAAAATAAAATTTCAAATATAATACTGAATATAATATAAATCAATCAAACAATAACCACTAATTAAAACAAAAAAAGATAATAAAATCAAAAATAATCTAACTTCATATGAAATAGTTTGTGCAATAGATCGCAAACCACCCAATATAGAATAATTTGAATTTGATGATCAACCTGAAATTATAATACTATAAACATTTAATCTAGCACAACAAAGAAAAAAAACTAAACCCAACTTATAAATAAAAATATTAGTAAAATAAGGAACTACAAGTCAAATAACAAGTGATAAAAATAAATTAAAAATAGGAGAAAAATAGTAAGGAAAATAATTAGATATATTAGGAGAAATATTTTCCTTCATAAACAACTTAATTGCATCAGAAAAAGGTTGTAAAATTCCTAAAAATCTAACCCTATTAGGTCCCTTACGAATCTGAATATAACCTAAAATCTTACGTTCAAACAAGGTAAAAAAAGCAACACCTAATAAAACAAAAATAGATAAAATTAAAAATGAAAATAATGAAATATAAAAATCAAATATCAATATTAATTGTTAATAAAATAACATAAATAAATTCTAAATTTATTACACTTAAATCTGCCAAATTAATATAATAATTAAATTAACAAAATTTTTGAATCAAATGGTCCTCTCGTACTAATATGATAAATATAATTATGGATAGAAACCAACCTGGCTCACGCCGGTTTGAACTCAGATCATGTAAGAATTTAAAGGTCGAACAGACCTAACAATAATAAGCGACTACACCTAAAATTTATCTTAATCCAACATCGAGGTCGCAATCTAATTTGTCAATATGAACTCTCAAAATAAATTACGCTGTTATCCCTAAGGTATCTTAATCTTATAACAATAAAATAAGGTCAATTTAACATAAATTAATGTAAATAATAATAAAGAGTTAATAATATCTTCAAGTCACCCCAACAAAATTAAATAAAAATTAAAAAAAAAATAAACTAAAATAATTAATAATATAATAATAAAGATCTATAGGGTCTTCTCGTCCAATAACAAAATTTAAGCATTTTAACTCAAATTTTAATTTCTAATAATATAATAGAGACAGTTAATGTTTCGTCAAACCATTCATACAAGTTATCAATTAAAAAACTAATGATTATGCTACCTTTGCACAGTCAAAATACTGCGGCCATTAAAAAATCATTGGGCAGGTAAAATCTCAAATTAATATCAAGAGAAGATGTTTTTGATAAACAGGCGAACAAATAATATTGCCTAGTTCCTTTAAAATACATAACAGAATAGTTATAAAAATAAAAAAAATATACTAATTAAATCATTATTTCATATAATAAAAAATTAAATATAACATTCAAATAAATTATTAAATTAAAATAAATAATAAAATAACAATAATAAATTATAACATACTAAAATAATGGATAATTTAAAACCTATAAATTATTGAAAAAAATAAAATTATAAAAACATTTAGGAGCTAATCCACCAAAATATTACTATAAATTTATAATTAATTAAAAAAATTTAATTAAAAAAATATAGATGAATTAAATTCATTTATAAGAAAACTAGATATCAAAATTTGCGAATAACATATCATAACTAAATTATAATTAATAATGGTTATAATACACCAAATAACATAATAAATTAGATCAAATAAATTCGAGAATAATAAATAAATAAAATATATTAAATCAACCCTGATACAAAAGGTACGACAAATATCTACTATAAAAAAAATAAATATATCCTTCACAGTACAAATAAACTATAAAATAAAATTTTCATTCAAAATAAATACTAAAAAAAAAAAATAAATAAATAAAACTTTAATTAAAATTAAAAAAAAATTAATAAAAATAATAATATTTCTTCATAAATAAAAGAATGATCTCAAATTCTATTCAATGTAAATGAATTATTTTCTATAAACTAATTTATGAAAAATCTAAGTACACTTTCAAGTACACTTACTATGTTACGACTTATCTCAATAATGAGAGTGACGGGCGATATGTACTCATCTTAGAACTAAAATCATAATAAAAATATAATCAAAATTACTATCAAATCCACCTTCAATAATATTATAAAAATTATATCCGTTTATTAATAATATTGTAATTAATCACCACTTTATTATAAACTGCACCTTGACCTGAAATATAAATAAATAAATTACTAAGTAAATATTTTTAAAAAATAAACTTATAACGGCGATATACATATTAATTAAATAAAGCAAGATAAAACGAGGATTATCGATCACGGGACAAATTCCTCTGAATAGAATAAAACACCGCCAAATTCTTTAGGTTTAAAGAATAAAACTATTACTACCTAGAAAATATTATATTTAAAATAATAGGGTATCTAATCCTAGTTTAAATTTTAAATTTATCAGAACCAAAAAAAAAAATAAACAAAATTTAAATTTCACCTAAAAATAAAATTATTAATTTTTTATTTAAAATTTTAACTAAACTAATCCAAAAATTTTAATTTATATTTATTGTATAACCGCGTATGCTGGCACAAACATGTACAATATAAAAATAAATAACCAAATCAAAATTTACTTTATATTTAATATTAAATACTGCTATAATAAAATATATTATTCAAAATTCACATGTATAAAATGTTTATAAAACTAAAATAAACAGCCAGAATTAAACTGATCAGTAAATGACAAAATTAAAAATTAGATCAATTTTATAGATGTGGTTTCATTTAGTAAACTAAAAAAAAAACTAAATGAAACCACCCCTTTCCCCCTTTTTTTAATAATAGTTTTTACCTTAAAGTGAATTTCTTTTAGTATCTCCTCCCATAATTACTCAATAACAACACTTTTTCGACTTTTTTAATTCATTTTATTACATTAATTATAAATAACAAAATAAAACGTCAGTACAATATTATTTATTATTATTAATTACATATAAATCATTTGATAACTATAAATGAATAATTATTACTTTTATGATAACATTTTATATAATCTAAATAAATAACTAATATTTGATAATAATAATTTACATTAATTACAGAAATCTAATTCATATTATAATTAAACCCTCACTTTTTCATTTTTTTTTTCATTTATGAAAAAGTGAGGGTTCATATTTATTTGATATTATTTAAATTTGAGTTATCCCAATATTTATAATTAATGTATATAAATATTTAATATAATTATAATTATCTATTATCGTTATTAATTAAAAAATAATTAATAATTAATAAATATATTAATATAAATTATTTATATTAAATATATAAATATATTAGTATAAATTATTAATATTATTTATAATACTATATAAAATAAATATTATATATATATATTAAAAACTTATATTTATTTATTCTATTTTAATTTTAATAATAGGTTATTATATTTAATTAAGGTAAATATATTAAAATAAGAATTTAATATCAATCAGGCATAGTTTGAATGAAAACAACCCTAATAAAATAAAATCCCTTAACTTTTGGTCAATTTTGACTATCTTTTAATTAACAACAGTTAACTAAAAATATTATATGTAAAATTACTTGTATTAAATTTTAAATTATAATTACAAATTTCAATTTTTACAAATTTATACAAAATAAAAATTGAATCAAAACCCAGTCTTCTAATTGGTATTTTACTACTACAATAACAACAAAATAATTATATGCAAAATAGCATAAAAATTAATACAAAAAAATATAAATTATAACATTAATAATCATAAAATAACTAAATTGACAAGTATAGTCAATTTTGAAAAAAGTTTAATCAATTAATTAAAAAGTTTAACCAAATAATTAAAAAAAAACAATTTTAATTTATTAAAATGGTCAGGAAACTAATTATTAAAATAAGAAAGTATAGATAAAGATAGAAAAATTTAGGTTAAAGATAATTGAAAAAAAACAATTTTAATTTATTAAAATGGTCAGGAAACTAATTATTAAAATAAGAAAGTATAGATAAAGATAGAAAAATTTAGGTTAAAGATAATTGAAAAAAACAATTTTAATTTATTAAAATGGTCAGGAAACTAATTATTAAAATAAGAAAGTATAGATAAAGATAGAAAAATTTAGGTTAAAGATAATTGAAAAAAACAATTTTAATTTATTAAAATGGTCAGGAAACTAATTATTAAAATAAGAAAGTATAGATAAAGATAGAAAAATTTAGGTTAAAGATAATTGAAAAAAACAATTTTAATTTATTAAAATGGTCAGGAAACTAATTATTAAAATAAGAAAGTATAGATAAAGATAGAAAAATTTAGGTTAAAGATAATTGAAAAAAACAATTTTAATTTATTAAAATGGTCAGGAAACTAATTATTAAAATAAGAAAGTATAGATAAAGATAGAAAAATTTAGGTTAAAGATAATTGAAAAAAACAATTTTAATTTATTAAAATGGTCAGGAAACTAATTATTAAAATAAGAAAGTATAGATAAAGATAGAAAAATTTAGGTTAAAGATAATTGAAAAAAAACAATTTTAATTTATTAAAATGGTCAGGAAACTAATTATTAAAATAAGAAAGTATAGATAAAGATAGAAAAATTTAGGTTAAAGATAATTGAAAAAAACAATTTTAATTTATTAAAATGGTCAGGAAACTAATTATTAAAATAAGAAAGTATAGATAAAGATAGAAAAATTTAGGTTAAAGATAATTGAAAAAAACAATTTTAATTTATTAAAATGGTCAGGAAACTAATTATTAAAATAAGAAAGTATAGATAAAGATAGAAAAATTTAGGTTAAAGATAATTGAAAAAAACAATTTTAATTTATTAAAATGGTCAGGAAACTAATTATTAAAATAAGAAAGTATAGATAAAGATAGAAAAATTTAGGTTAAAGATAATTGAAAAAAACAATTTTAATTTATTAAAATGGTCAGGAAACTAATTATTAAAATAAGAAAGTATAGATAAAGATAGAAAAATTTAGGTTAAAGATAATTGAAAAAAACAATTTTAATTTATTAAAATGGTCAGGAAACTAATTATTAAAATAAGAAAGTATAAA